GGGAAATCTTTCTCCTGTTACATGAATCCAATTTTCAGTTCATCCGGGAAAATCCATCTTTTTCTAAACAATGTCTTTGTCATTTGATCCAACAGCCTTCCGTTAGATAGGAACAGATTTGATAAGTACTGATAACTCGCGGATTGAATATTAGAACGGAAAGATCTATTATATAATGAACTAATGGTTCTAAGCCGTCTCCGTCTCTGGCGATTAATAAAAAATTCGAAGTACTTTTCTTTCGGTTTCTTGCTAAACCCGCGTTTATATAGAGTCTCCCTTTGGGAAGTCAGAAGAAGCCCCTTTGACATCTCTTCATCTGTAAAGAATTCTCGATGTGAAAACAGAAAGACAGAGAGCTCATCGTTGAATATGTAAAAGAGTGGATCTCCAGGGTCCCAAATGAATTGGCCTTTTCTAAAAAAGACTTGTTCTTTGGAAGATCTATCTCGTCCCGGGTACTCCACGGTTTCACTCTGCAAGAACTCCCAATCATTCTCTTGAAGCTCCTCCTCTTCATCATATCCATCATCCCCTTCACCATAAAATGCATAATCAAAATATTCATCATTAACTTCATCAGAAATGATCGGCTTGCCCCGAAATGACCTGGCCCAATAGGGAAATTCCAATTCATTGGGCCTTTCGATCCAATCAAATAGAAAGCCCCAAGATTGCCATATTCTAGGAGCCCAAACTATGTGATCGACTACATCCTCCGCTAACTGTTGCGGGTCGGTGCCTTCTGCCCATTCTTTAAACTCCGATTCATAGAGAAATCTACGATCAAAGATAGAACGAGATCCATTTTCCACCATCTCTAAGGGATTCCTTGGTTCGGGCCGAAGAAGCGAGGATCCCACCAGAGCGCCTTCTACTACTTCTAATAGGCCATCAACTAGATCAGAATCCGTCTCAACGAGTCTATAAGAAGTGATCCAATTTTTTTCATCGGGTCCGGGTAGAGACCAAAGATCTTGAGCGATCGATCCGGCAGAACAACTCAAAAGAGAAAGAAGTATCGTTAATTTCTTCATGTTCGTTCCAAGTTCGAAGAACCATTTGTACAAATAAGGATCCCCTTCGTAACATGATTGCTTCTTCATATAGATAGATATAGGATCTATAAGGCAGCAATTATTTATAAGTACATTTTGTGCAACAGCCCTTCCTATCTGATAGAAAAGGATCCCATGATCCGGAACCGGTCTTACATGGGCTCGCAACTCCCAAGTTTGTCTATGAAGAGCGAATCGAATTGTATTCGTGTCTATAATTGATTTCTTCTGTGTAATACTAATCGATAGGGCCTCATTGGTAATTGCTACAAGATCTCGTGCATTGTAACCCATGGCTATGGACCCGAATCCATTAGTATGGAACATTTTCTTTTCCAAGTGAAATCCCCTAGTATATGAAAGGGTGAAAACGTGCTTTCGTTGTTGTGGAATAAGAAGCCTTCGTATCTTAATGCATGTATTTAATTTATTCGGAGCTATTAGAGCGGGATCCACTTTTTGGGGAATATGAGTCGAAGCAATAACAAGAATATCTCTAGTGGACCGTCTTTCACAATTCCCGGAGAGATAGTTCAATAATAAACCGAGGGACTCCGACTCATCCACATACAGATCATGAATGTTTGGAATCCATACTATGCAAGGAGACATTGTTCTTGCCAATTCGAATTGCAAGTGGATAGAAGCTAGGTCTATTTCCAACTCGATAATATACCTAAGTATCTCATCATCCACCGTATACTCCTCCCTCAGCTCCGGGTCCGAGTCCAAGTTCGAATAAAAAGAGTCACGATCATCAATATCGTCCACATCTTTAAGCGCATCCATATAGTCCTTAGCAGGATCGCTATCATCATCAATATCCACATCATCAAGCGCTTCCGTATAGTCCTCAGGATCGAGATCATCAATAACTATTTTCAAATCCAGCTTGTTCAGAAATACCGTAATGAAAGGAAGATAGGAGTTTGTCGCTAGGGATTTGACCAAATAGGATCGTCCAGTTCCTATAGGACCTATCACTAAAATACCCCTAGAGGGGGATAGGGCTAGGCGGAACGAAAAGGGTTTTGGTTTTCCATGAGATGGGAAATGAAAACTATTAACCCCACACGAGGTTTGTGAATAAGTGATTGTCTGATAATGAGCAAGGAATATCCGTCTTTCTGCTAAACAGGATGTATTGAACTCATAATTCATTAGATCCTTTTGATGAATGTCAACTACGTATCGTAAGTAAATTGCTCCCGCTTGTTCAAACATTTGATAACCATAGTCACTCTTTACTAAATGATCAATATGAGTCAGACTCCATAGAATTTGATCAATCCCTTTTTCTGGCCTTAAGGTGGAGAAATGAAACGAGTAAACTCTCTCTTTATCCAAAAACCAATCACAGGTCTCGATCCAGGATTCTATTTCATCATGAGTCTGAAACCTTTGTCCTTTTCTTATCCATGAATAGATCTCTTTACTTGTAT